ATTCAATCCAGGTATTGTAGACATTTTAGAAAAAAAATCCCATTATATTATTAAGTACATTCTTCATCCAAGAAGATCGACGATCTAGCACTGATGGAATTTCTATTCTGTTTACTGAATCACATGAAATTTGAACCAACTCCATATTTGAAATGAAATGTATGAACTACGTATGAACGAAGAAATAAAGAGAATTTTTTACTTAAATTGGAAGTTGCAACAAATCAAAATGGAAAAGAATTGATAAAACAATCCTAGAAACAGAATTTTGTCACTTAGACTTATTAAGGTTATAGGGTTTTGTATAGAATAGCAAAACAAAAATAAAATGATTAAAATAATACCATTATTATGATATTACATAATGATATTACATATTTGAATTTGAGAAAAATAAAAAGATTTGGTATTTGGGAGACAAAGACAAAAAAATCAGATAGAATCCATTTTTTTAGCACTTAACCGCCCCTGGGGATTTCGTTGTTCAAAAAACGATTCACAGAGAAGAGAGATATTTGTACTTTACTGATTTTTGAGTAGAATATAGAATACGATTTGAAGTGTATTGTATAAGAAGGGTTGCATTTATTAAACATGTATGTAGATAGCTATAATATTCGACTTCTCTTTTATTGCCGGTTCTATTCGGGACAGCCCCGGTCGTGCTCTATCAAAAGAAAATTTCCATTCAATGCAAAATTGAAGTGAAGTAGGAGAATTTTATGATAATTCCCTATCGACAACATATCTAAATAATAGATATCTGTGTAACAATTTATGTTCTGGGGTTTACATATACTCATATGTTTTGTTATAATTGAAATTGAGAAAGGTTTTTGATTGAAAAAATCAATACTGATGAGTTCTGTCTCAATTTGTATTTTCTTATGTCATTAGGAAAATTAGGAAAAAGAAAACACAATTTGAAATTCAAATCCCAGAATCGTTCATGAATTCGAAGTAAGGAGTGAATAGTTAATGGTTCAAATTTCTCGGCTGAAAATACACATTTGATTTCTCAATAGAAAAGCGAGAGAATGTTTTTAGCATCGTGTATTTTCAGATACTATACAATCAATCGAAGGGATGGATCAAATCCAATCAAACAAAAGGGGTCTTTCTTTTAGGAAAGAAAAGGATTAAGGAAAACAGAAGTCAAAATGCACGTACAATAAAAATTCAGTAATCCGGGAAAATTTGCATCTATTTTGTATCATTTTGGCGGCATGGCCGAGTGGTAAGGCGGGGGACTGCAAATCCTTTTTCCCCAGTTCAAATCCGGGTGTCGCCTGATCACCAAAAAACTCGAATCTCTTCTTTCTGCTGATATAACTCGCAGAATGCTTCCCCGGTAGAAGCATAGGAAACAGACTGTTGATACTTTGTTTGATTCTAAGCATGTGGTCTAAAGGTTTTCTAAAAGAAAAGATTGTGAATCCTCGTTCGCATCTAGGATTCAAGGAAATATTTGAATCTGCTGGTATCTGCTGGTAGAGGGGCTATCAAGACTTCACGATTCCCTTCTATTACTAAGGGAGTGTCTAATGACTGGATCTTGAATCAGATTGTAGAGCCTGATAGGAAATTCAATTAATAGTTTTGGATTGGAAAGGGGTGGAAGTTGCTTTATATAAGACGGACTCGGGAGAATCTCTGAGTGCTCGGGTATCCAATCAATATTAGATTGGATGAATAATTGACTTTTCTAGTTTCTCGAAAAGGGGGCAAAAAGAAAGAATTTCTTTTTGCCAACCCCTACTCAAGCCCCCCCCGTTTCACGGCGATAATCGGGAAAGGGGGTACGGATTAGATCAAATAGGGAAATAGAAGTCGGTAATAGATAGCGATTTTTCGTTTTTAGTGACTTCTCCCCTTCTGTTTTTACTTAGAAGGTAAACAAAACAAAATAAAGAATAGGCCTTAGTATTCTTATTCCTACATGTTCCCATTCCTTTGGGATGTTACTATGTATTTTGCTTGTGTTTAATCTTTCCTGATTCGAAATCATAATCGATTTATTGGATTGGTTTCTCAATAGTGTTCGGGCAGAACCCCTTTTTGACTCTGCGCCATTGATTCCACTATTATTAGTGAGGAATAATGGAAAAATTCCTTCGTATTTATAGAGATAGGGGACATAATGCACATGGATATAGTAAGTCTCGCTTGGGCTGCTTTAATGGTAGTCTTTACATTTTCCCTTTCACTCGTAGTGTGGGGAAGAAGTGGGCTCTAGAAGTACTACTAATTGAGTTCAGGAATCAAACCGTATCGATTGTTTTATAAATCGTTCTGCAACGCATTTTGAACTATTTAAAATAAAAATCTCTGAATTTGGAATCCCATTGGACTCCAATGGAGTAATCTATGATATGAATCATACTCTTTCAATCAAAGAGATATTTCGTCTTTGTATTTTGAAAAGAAAGGGATTCAGATGATTGGAAATTTATTCCAACCTAAAATTCTTCCGAAATTTTCTATTTCAATCAATGGGAATGGGCTCTTACTATCTTTATAGATGGATACTGAGGAAGACCAGACCTTTTTTTTTATTTTGATTTCTTTCCCTCTTTACTCTTCAAAGAAGAAGTCGTTTTGTTAAGTGTATACACACTTTCTATGAGAAATGATATAGAGATAGTGGTTGTCTAACGAGAGACTGGGCAATAATAAGATCTTGCCTCGGGCGAGTCACATATTGGGCATTTGCCCTTTGGATTCTAATTTGAGAAAGGCGATTTATGCTTTATCGACTTATTTCATATCACGGTTCGGGCGTTAAAAATGGGTGAGGTTTCCCCTCCCTTATCCCCTTCCTTATTAGTAATTAGTAAAAGGAAAGGAATTAGAATCCTAAGATAAGAATTATTTTCGATTGATCGGAACAAATAGATGTAGCAAGTTGGGTGTTATGTCAATTACATACAATATATGGAATTAATATACACATATATGAAGAGAATATTGTAGATTGATCTATAGAAACTTAAGCCTTTATCTTTATTCTAGATTACAACTTTATAGACTAAGTTTCTTTATAGACTAAGAGATAGATAGTATGGTAGAAAGATGAATCTTTCTACCATACTATCTATCTCTTAGAAAACTGCCGATTATAGTGCGCTCATTTCATTTACGTTAAGACGTGAAATTGGAATCCTTTTCATTTGACTTCGTCAATTTTTGATAAGAACTCAGAAGGAAAGTTTCATTCAAATGAATTTGAAAATGAAATTGAATTAATCATTTTGACTGACTGTTTTTACGTAAATGATAAGTAGAAAAGCGGTAGGAACTAGAATGAATAATGCAGTAGCAATAAATGCAAGAATATTTACTTCCATAATCTCATTGGTTTTTTTACTTCGCAATAACTCGGGATTTAATCCCCTAGAGATGATAAATCTTTCGTCTGTAAATTCAATGAATGAATTACCTCTCAATGATCTTGAATCGGATCAATATCATGAATAACAATATCTGATCTCTCAAATCAACCCGTCGTCAAGACTTGAATAGTATAACATAGGAAGTTCTTTTATCCATACCGAATCCAAATTTTGATTCCTGACTCAATCAATCCAAAATTCCTTTATTTATCATCTGTTTCCTTGTTTTTTTCTATAACCTACCTTGCGTCTTCCTTGGACAATCATCTGATGAAGGATCATCAAATTACCCCTCCACTTCGATTAATTACATAGTTCCAAACCTAAACAAACAATAAAAGCGAAATGGAAAAAATAGGAAAGAAAAAAGAAATAAAGACTCCTTTTTGCTTTGGGAATGAAAGCATGCCCCCCCGGCGCCCTTTACTAGTTCATAGAGGGGGAAAAATGAATTGATGTATTTATTATTTATTGGATCCGTCGGGACTGGCGGGGCTCGAACCCGCAGCTTCCGCCTTGACAGGGCGGTGCTCTAACCGATTGAACTACAATCCCAGGAAAAATAAGGGATCTAGCAGAAAATTGGATTTGTTTTATCTTCGTACGGGGTCTTTCTGAAGGACAAGGGGGTTTATACCATCTCGTGGTAGATTGGCGAATTATTGGGCCGAGCTGGATTTGAACCAGCGTAGACATATTGCCAACGAATTTACAGTCCGTCCCCATTAACCGCTCGGGCATCGACCCAGGAAGAATCCATTTTAGGCTTATTGGTAATCCATGATCAACTTCCTTTCGTAGTACCCTACCCCCAGGGGAATTCGAATCCCCGCTGCCTCCTTGAAAGAGAGATGTCCTAAACCACTAGACGATGGGGGCCAACTTGACCAACCGCCCTCATACTATGATCATAGTATGATCAGTTTTTTGAAATTGTCAATATAATGGAATGATCAGATCCGAGGGATCTTTCCGTTTTTCATAATTGTATAGAATTTTTGGATTCGTCATTCATATTCATGAATCGTTCATTAGAATCGACATTCTCTATATAAATCTAATCTAGTAAACGGGATCAAGAAGTTATCGAAAATTTTCTTTACGACTTTAGTTCAAGGGGATAACCGGTCTTGAAACTTACCCTAGACTTTCTAGGAAAATCCATTTGATTTTTCAAAAAAAATCAGACACTAGCCACTATGAGTCTACTGTATATACTTATATATAATATATACTTATATATATAATATGTGCATATAGAGATTTTATCTACATAGTGACTCGTTCGGGAATTCAATCAAATAAGCCCTTTTAACTCAGTGGTAGAGTAACGCCATGGTAAGGCGTAAGTCATCGGTTCAAATCCGATAAGGGGCTTTTCTTTTTTCATAAATTCTTTTTTTTTATAAAAGCCCAATCATAGTATAATCAAAAATAGAGATTTTTTTTTATTTGTAATACAAAAGGAACTAACCAGATAATACGTTATCATTATACTGAGTTAGAGTATAGTAGTTCTATGGAACATTTGTTCGGTAACTTTTCATTATTATGAATAATCATAAGCCGCCCCTTGAATCGCCAAAGATCCCTATTTTCGATTATACC